TCAAGTAACGGATTCTAGCCAATCGAAAGGATCTTCTGATCAATCCAGAGATCATTTCGATTCCATTAGAAATGAGGATTCAGAATATTACACATTGATCGATCAAACAGAGATTCAACAACTAAAAGAAAGATCGATTCTTTGGAATCCTTCCTTTCTTCAAACGGAACGAACAGAGATAGAATCAGATCGATTCCCGAAATGCCTTTTTCCGAAAGAAATCGAAGAATTTCTTGGAAATCCTACAAGATCAATTCGTTCTTTTTTCTCTGACAGATGGTCAGAACTTCATCTGGGTTCGAATCCTACTGAGAGGTCCACTAGAGATCAGAAATTTTTGAAGAAAAAACAAGATGTTTCTTTTGTCCCTTCCAGGCGATCGGAAAATAAAGAAATGGTTGATATATTCAAGATAATTACGTATTTACAAAATACCGTCTCAATTCATCCTATTTCATCAGATACGGGATGTGATATGGTTCCGAAGGATGAACCAGATATGGACAGTTCCAATAAGATTTCATTCTTGAACAAAAATCCATTTTTGGATTTATTTCATCTATTCCATGATCGGAACAAAGGGGGATACACGTTACACCACGATTTTGAATCAGAAGAGAGATTTCAAGAAATGGCGGATCTATTCACTCTATCAATAACCGAGCCGGATCTGGTGTATCATAGGGGATTTGCCTTTTCTATTGATTCCTACGGGCTGGATCAAAAAAAATTCTTGAATGAGGTATTCAACTCCAGAGATGAATCGAAAAAGAAATCTTTATTGGTTCTACCTCCTCTTTTTTATGAGGAGAATGAATCTTTTTATCGAAGGATCAGAAAAAAATCGGTCCGGATCTCCTGCGGGAATGATTTGGAAGATCCAAAACTAAAAACAGCGGTATTTGCTAGCAACAACATCATGGAGGCAGTCAATCAATATAGATTGATCCGAAATCTGATTCAAATCCAATATAGTACCTATGGGTACATAAAAAATGTATCGAATCGATTCTTTTTAATGACTAGATCCGATCGCAACTTCGAATATGGAATTCAAAGGGATCAAATAGGAAATGATACTCTGAATCATATAACTATAATGAAATATACGATCAACCAACATTTATCGAATTTGAAAAAGAGTCAGAAGAAATGGTTTGATCCTCTTATTTCTCGAACCGAGAGATTCATGAATCGGGATCCTGATGCATATAGATACAAATGGTCCAATGGGAGCAAGAATTTCCAGGAACATTTGGAACATTTCGTTTCTGAGCAGAAGAGCCTTTTTCAAGTAGTGTTCGATCGATTACGTATACGTATTAATCAATATTCGATTGATTGGTCCGAGGCTATCGACAAACAAGATTTGTCTAAGTCACCTCGTTTCTTTTTGTCTAAGTTACTTCGTTTCTTTTTGTCCAAGGCACTTCCCTTTTTGTCCAAGGCACTTCCCTTTTTGTCCAAGTCACTTCCCCTTTTCTTTGTGAGTATCGGGAATACCCCCATTCATAGGTCCGAGATCCACATCTATGAATTGAAAGGTCCGAATGATCAACCCTGCAATCAGTTGTTAGAATCAATAGGTGTTCAAATCGTTCATTTGAAGAAATTGAAACCCTTCTTATTGGATGATCATGATACTTCCCAAAGACCGAAATTCTTGATCAATGGAGGAACAATATTACCATTTTTGTTCAAAAAGATACCAAAGTGGATGATTGACTCATTCCATACTAGAAATAATCGCGGGAAATCCTTTGATAACACGGATTCCTATTTCTCAATGATATCCCACGATCGAGACAATTGGCTGAATCCCGTGAAACCATTTCATAGAAGTTCATTGATATCTTCTTTTTATAAAGCAAATCGACTTCGATTCTTGAATGATCCACATCACTTCTGGTTCTATTGTAACAAAAGATTCCCCTTTTCTGTGGAAAAGACCCGTACTCATAATGATGATCTTACATATGGACAATTCCTCAATATCTTGTTCATTCGCAACAAAATATTTTCTTTGTGCGTCGGTAAAAAAAAACATATTTTTTTGGAGAGAGAGACTATTTCACCAATCAAGTCACAGGTATCTGACATATTCATACCTAACGATTTTCTACAAAGTGGTGATGAAACGTATAACTTGTACAAATCTTTCCATTTTCGAATTCGATTCGATCCATTCGTTCGTAGAGCTATTTATTCGATCGCAGACATTTCTGCAACACCTCTAAGAGAGGAACAAATAGTCAATTTTGAAAGAACTTATTGTCAGCCTCTTTCAGATATGAATCTATCTGATTCAGAAGGGAAGAACTTGCATCAGTATCTCAGTTTCAATTCAAACATGGGTTTGATTCACACTGAGAAATATTTCCCATCCGGAAAGAGGAAAAAACGGAGTCTTTGTCTAAAGAAATACGTTGAGAAAGGGCAGATGTATGGAACCTTTCAACGAGATAGTGCTCTTTCAAATCTCTCAAAAAAATGGAATCTGTTCCAAACATATATGCCATGGTTCTTTACTTCGACAGGGTGCAAATATCTAAATTTAATCCTTTTAGATATTTTTTCAGACCCATTGCCGATACTAATACTAAGTAGCAGTCAAAAATTTGTATCCATTTTTCATGATATTATATCAAATATATCACGGCGAATTCCTCAGAAGATTCTTCCACAATGGACTCTGATAAGTGAGATTTCGAATAAGTGTTTACAGAATCTTCTTCTGTCCGAAGAAATGATTCCTCGAAATAATGAGTCACCCGTTCCATTGATATGGGCACATCTGAGATCAAGAAATACTCGGGAGTTCTTCTATTTAATCCTTTTCCTTCTTCTTGTTGCTGGATATCTCGTTCGTATCCATCTTCTCTTTGTTTCCCGAGCCTCTAGTGAGTTACAGACAGAGTTAGAAAAGATCAAATCTTTGATGATTCCATCATACATGATTGAGTTGCAAAAACTTCTGGATAGGTATCCTACATCTGAACTGAATTCTTTCTGGTTAAAGAATCTCTTTCTAGTTGCTCTGGAACAATTAGGAGATTTTCTGGAAGAAATACGGGGTTTTGCTTCTGGTGTGCTATTGGGTGGTGGTCCCGCTTATGGGGTCAAATCAATACGTTTTAAGAAGAAATATTTGAATATCAATCTCATCGATCTCATAAGTATCATACCAAATCCCATCAATCGAATCACTTTTTCGAGAAATACGAGACATCTAAGTCGTACAAGTAAAGAGATCTATTCATTGATAAGAAAAAGAAAAAACGTGAACGGTGATTGGATTCATGATAAAATAGAATCCTGGGTCGCGAACAGTGATTTGGTTGATGATGAAGAAAGAGAATTCTTGGTTCAGTTCTCCACCTTAATGACAGAAAAAAGGATTGATCAAATTCTATTGAGTCTGACTCATAGTGATCCTTTATCAAAGAATGACTCTGGTTATCGAATGATTGAACAACCGGGATCAATTTACTTACGATACTTAGTTGACATTCAGAAAAAGGATCTAATGAATTATGAATTCAATAGATCCTGTTTAGCAGAAAGACGGATATTCCTTGCTCATTATCAGACAATCACTTATTCACAAACCTCGTGTGGGGCTAATAGTTTTCATTTTCCATCTCATGGAAAACCCTTTTCGCTCCGCTTAGCCCTATCCCCTTCTAGGGGTATTTTAGTGATAGGTTCTATAGGAACTGGACGCTCCTATTTGGTCAAATACCTAGCGACAAACTCCTATGTTCCTTTCATTACGGTATTTCCGAAAAAGTTGGTGGATAACAAGTCTGAAGGTTATTTTATTGATGATATCGATACTGATGATAGTGATGACGATATCTATATTGATGACGATATCCATATTGATCATATTGATAATATTGATAATAGTGACGATATTGATGATGACCTTGATACGAAGCTGCTAACTATGACGAATGTGCTAACTATGGATATGACGCCGAAAATAATAGACCGATTTGATTTTGATCTCACCCTTCAATTCGAATTAGCAAAAGCAATGTCTCCTTGCATAATATGGATTCCAAACATTCATGATCTGTATGTGAATGAGAAAGATTACTTATCCCTCGGTCTATTAGAGAACTCTCTCTCCAGGGATTGTGAAAGATGTTCCACTAGAAATATTCTTGTTATTGCTTCGACTCATATTCCCCCAAAAGTGGATCCCGCTCTAATAGCTCCGAATAAATTAAATACATGCATTAAGATACGAAGGCTTCTTATTCCACAACAACAAAAGTACTTTTTCATTCTTTCATATACTAGGGGATTTCACTTGGAAAAGAAAGTGTTCCATACTAACGGATTGGGGTCCATAACCATGGGTTCCAATGCACGAGATCTTGGAGCACTTATCAATGAGGCCCTATCAATTAGTATTACACAGAAGAAATCAATTATAGAAACTAATACAATTAGATTGGCTCTTCATAGACAAACTTGGGATTATCGAGCCCAAGTAATATCGATTCAGGATCATGGGATCCTTTTCTATCAGATAGGAAGGGCTGTTGCACAAAATTTACTTCTAAGTAATTGCTCCATAGATCCTATATCTATCTATATGAAGAAGAGATCAGAAGGAGATTCTTATTTGTACAAATGGTACTTCGAACTTGGAATGAGCATGAAGAAATTAACGATACTTCTTTATCTTTTGAGTTGTTCTGCCGGATCGGTCGCTCAAGATCTTTGGTCTTCGCCCGGATCCGGTGAAAAAAATTGGATCGCTTCTTATGGATTTGTTGAGAATGATTCTGATCTAGTTCACGGCCTATTAGAAGTAGAAGGTGCTCTGGCGGGATCCTCATTTCTTCGGTCCGAACCAAGGAATCCGTTAGATATGCAAAATGGATCTTTCGTTGATCAGAGATTTTTCTATGAAAAATACGAATTGGAGTTGGAAGAAGAGGAAGAGGCCCTCGACCCGCAACAGATAGAGGAGGATTTATTCAATC